CATGAATTTTGCAGAGTATTAAAGATTTTATCGAAAACTTACAGCAGCTTGCCAAACAAAGGCTAAGAGAAGAAATAGTACAGGTATGACGGGCATAACATCTACGATTGGATTGAAAAGGGCATAAGCCTCGGGCAATTTGGCGAAGAAAAAACTACTCGAACTCGAATAAAGGGTAGAATTAAAACAGATACAGATTAAACTAAAGAGATTAAGCATAACAAACATTTTATTCTTGTAGATTAGATTTTTGGATTTTTGTTGAGTTCCTTTTATGAGGGAAAAATGAAAAGGCGGGTCAAACAATTCTTCTTTTTCTTCGAACTCAACCAAATCCAAAAATCTTTCCTTTCATTCTCAAATGAGAATACAAGGAATTATAGTTTCATACAATATCTTAATTGAATTTTATGTAATGATCAATAATTTTTTTGATTCTATATTTACATGTGTTAAATCCTAGCAACAACGTATTTCATACGTATTTAGGTTAGGATTGACGAATGATCAATACTAAGTATTATATTAGTTTTATTAGTGTCGAATAGAAATCTAAATGGGGCGTGGCCAAGTGGTAAGGCAGCGGGTTTTGGTCCCGTCACTCGGAGGTTCGAATCCTTCCGTCCCAGAGCGTTTCCATCAGAAACGAAAGATTCTTCTCTTTAACAATTTTCTGTTTAATCTTGATACAATGTGATCCACCCCTTTGTTTTGAATTCTAGGAAGAATTCTAAGAATTTGATCTTTTCTTTCGTTTTGTTTCTTACAAATGTAATCGAGGGTACAGGTAGAAATAAAGATATTTCTTTGGATTCAAAATTCAAAGAAGAATTTGGGGTGGATCATTTCCGTTTAGAGTATGCTTGTACTATATCATAATTTCATAATTCATGTTGAAGTTAGTTACTTAGGCTTAGGAAAACTTTATGTTCTATTTACTTGATTTTATGAAATTGATGGAAAGATTTTTGAATCTGAAGTAAAACAAAATCCGTCTGTATAAAATGAACAAGTCTTATGTATAATATTGTATAATATATATTATGTATTGTATTGTTCTATTTCAGTAACAGTGGTTCTTTGGTTAAGTCAAAAGGTCTTTGATTCTTTAAATATCCATGATCCACCCCAATAATAATTGTTCATTGTATATGATGGGTACGAAAAGATGCTTTTCTTCTTTATTCTTATTTTCTCTTTCATCTGAAAGAAAAAATAAAGATTTTAATCTTAATTAATCTTACCTTACACGAGACTTTTTCTATTCCATACTTAATATGAAATATGAAAACAAAAAACGATTTTTACTTCATTTTTATGAACTCTTGGTACTTGAAGAAAGAAGTGTGAAAAATCTATATTATAAAGAAACTTCCGACCTTTTCGAGTCATCGGAATAGCGTAATATTTGCTTAATAACTGATTTTGTTCCGGAATCGAAAATCCGTTCTTTTGGTGTTTAGAATTTTTTTGTTCGAAAAAAAAGGGATCTTTTTTTTTTTTTTTTTTAGAAATTCTAAATATGTATCATTTATATGATTCATATCATGGAATTGGGGGTAAAATAACTTTATAAGCCTTTTCCGGATAACTATTTTCTATCTATTATCCACAGATACATAGTAAAGTATTATATACCGTTGAACCAATGACTATTCATGATTCCATATTGAATCAATTCCATACTGATTCGAATTTTGATTAGAGGAATGAATGTTATGGTAAAACTTCGTTTGAAACGATGTGGTAGAAAGCAACGTGCGACTTGAAAGACATGATTCGTTGTGGATTCTTACATCCGCCATTTTCTATCGGAATGAAGATGCTCTCGAATCGACATAGTTTGTTCTGTTCCTGTTAGGAACCTAGCCTAATTTATATTGGTTTGGTAAATAGGAATAGTACATTATGAAGCTCGAGCAAAAAGTATTGATTCTTTTATCGGGGGGAAAAATCTAGGGTTAGTAACAATTAATAAGTTAGACCAACTTTGTAAGTATATTTTTCATATATAAATCGAAGGTTTCAAATTTGTTGGAATTGGTAAAACCTTTTCGATTCAAATGAAAAGTGTATTATATTGGAATCAATCGTTCGTATTATTTTTCCATAAAAAGAAATAACAAAAAACAAAAGGTATGTTGCTGCTATTTTGAAAAAGAGTAAGGATCACCGAAGTAATGTCTAAACCTAATGATTTTACAAAGGAAAGAGAAAGGATTCTGGAACAAGTAAATACTATTTTCAATTGTTTCAATATTTTTATTATAATGAGGAATAAAAATAGACTCTAGACGAGACAAACAAAATAGGTTAGAGACGGCTCAAGAAATGGTTAAGGATTTCCTTTCGAACTTTTTAAGAATTACCCAACTTGAGTTATGAGTATAAATGATATTTCTTTTTTTTTTTTCTGTAATATAATTTAAGAACAAAAAACGACTCAAATGATAGTCTACTTCATGATTTTATGGATCTATTTGTCATTATATACAGAATTAGAATCATTTTTTCTCGAGCCGTATGAGGATAAAACCTCCTATACGTTTCTAGGGGGGGTGTTGTTTATCTACATCTATCCCAATGAGCGATCTATCGAATCGTTGCAATTGACGTTCGATCCCGAAGAGAAGGAAGAGATCTTCGAAAAGTCGGTTTTTACAATCCGATAAAGAATCAAACTTATTTAAACGTTCCTGCTATTCTTTATTTCCTTGAAAAAGGTGCTCAACCTACAGGAACGGTTCATTATATTTTGAGGAAGGCAGAATTATTGAAAGTTAAAGAAAGAACTTTATAAAGAAAAACAATTAATAAAAAAAAAAAAAAAGGGGGGGTATAGGTAACTAGTATCTATTTGTAAATAATTATTGAATTTTAATTTACCCATAATTTGCTCTTTTCTTGTTCTATTTATATTTATTTATTTGACTTTATTTAAAATTTCTTATTTTTTTCTTTTTTTTTTTCATCTAAATTTCTTATTTATGTTGTGCCAATCCAACACAAATCCTTATTTGATTTATTTAATTAATTGAATTTGTTTTCTCAACATTCCATTCGTATTGACAATGCTGTATCGAACAAATATAATTCGATCGTAGATAAATGGATCTCTTTATTCTGATCCCCCATCGGTTTTTCCTTTACTTCAGTCAAATGATTGGTTTGCGAGATTTACTGTTATACAAGATTTATTTTCTTCATGAGAATCTCAAAATTTTGAGAAAAAAGGACAGGACGGACGGTCTGTAAATTTTGAGATTTCTACGGGGAATCCGTTGTTTTTTAATCCGATCTGATCTCTTCATTTTGCTATTTTGGTGTTTAGTTTATAATTGATCATAAAATCTTTTCTTTATATTTCTTGTTACGTCAATGTTTTAATGTTTTGACGTAGTTGTACAGTGTAATTCAATTTATTTTTTTTTTTTTTTTGATCTGCATATTCTATTTATCTGGGTTGCTAACTCAACGGTAGAGTACTCGGCTTTTAAGTGCGACTATGATCTTTTACACATTTGGATGAAGCAACGAATTCGTCCAGACTATTGGTAGAGTCTATAAGACCGCGACTGATCCTGAAAGGTAATGGATGGAAAAAACAGCATGTCGTAATAAGAAAATGGAATTTCTTATTATATTCTTATTCTTTTTTAGTAGAATTTTTAGTTTCTCCTTACCAGATCATTACAAAATTTTGTTTTTATTTTTGGAGAAGGACAAAGGAAATTCACATTTACTGTTGGGTCTAGTGAATAAATGGATAGAGCCTTACGGCTCCAATTCTGGTAAAAAAAGCAACGAGCTTCTATTCTTAATTTGAATAATTACCCGATCTAATTAGACGTTAAAAAAAAAATTAGTGCCTGATGCGGGGAAGGGTTCTCCTATGAGTGGACCTTTTATTCTTTTTTTTTTTTTTTTTAATAAATTCTAACTATTCTCTATTATGGATTGGAAACGAATGTGTAGAAGAAACAGTATACTGATAAAAAATTTGTTCCAAAGTCAAAAGAGCGATCCGGTTGCTAAAATAAAAGATTTTTTACCCTCCGTTAATTCTAACGAAGATAACCCCTTGAATAGAAGGGGGGAGGAAAAAGATCTGTTGATTGGACTCTCTGTTTCCGGAGTATATATTTTTTTCATACATAATACATACTCTGTTCTGACCATATTGCACTATAGTATAATTTGATAACCCAAGAAATGGTTACGGTTTCTGGTTCAAGTAGAAATGTAAGTCAATGAAAGAATTACAACGATATTTAGAAAAAGATAGATCTCGGCAACAACACTTTCTATATCCGCTTCTCTTTCAAGAGTATATTTATGCACTTGCTCATGATCATGGTTTAAATAGTTCGATTTTTTACGAACCCGTGGAAATTCTTGGTTATGACAATAAATCTAGTTTAGCACTTGTAAAACGTTTAATTATTCGAATCTATCAACAGAATTATTTGATTTCCTCAGTTAATGATTTTAACCAAAATAGATTCCTTGGGCACAACACGTTTTTTTATTCTCATTTTTATTCTCAAATTATATCAGAAAGTCTTACAATTATTGTAGAAATTCCATTCTCGCTCCGATTAGTATCTTTTTGTGAAGAAAAAGAAATACCAAAATATCATAATTTACGATCTATTCATTCAATTTTTCCCTTTTTAGAGGACAAATTCTCACATTTAAATTATGTTTCAGATATACTAATACCTTATCCCATCCATATGGAAATCTTGGTTCAAATCCTTCAATGCCGGATTCAAGATGTTCCTTTTTTGCATTTATTTCGATTCTTTCTTCATGAATATCATAATTGTAATAGTCTTCTCATTACTCATAACAAATCCATTTATGTTTTTTCAAATGAAAATAAAAGACTATTTCGGTTACTATACAATTCTTATGCTTTTGAATGTGAATTTTTATTAGTTTTTTTTCGTAAACAATCTTATTATTTACGATTAACATCTTCTGCAACTTTTCTTGAA